GTAGTTTCGATAGAATCGAAAGTTCGATTGATCCAGGTACTTGGGATCCTATGAATGAAGACATGGTCTCTCTGGATCCCATTCAATTTCATTCGGAGGAGGAACCTTATAAGGATCGTATTGATTCTTATCAAAAAAATACAGGATTAACTGAGGCTGTTCAAACAGGCACAGGTCAATTAAATGGCATTCCCGTAGCAATTGGGGTTATGGATTTTCAGTTTATGGGGGGTAGTATGGGATCCGTAGTAGGTGAAAAAATCACACGTTTGGCTGAGTATGCTACCAATAAACTTTTACCTCTTATTCTAGTGTGTGCTTCCGGAGGAGCACGTATGCAAGAAGGAAGTTTGAGCTTGATGCAAATGGCTAAAATATCTTCCGCTTTATACGATTATCAATCAAATAAAAAGTTATTTTATGTCGCAGTCCTTACATCCCCTACCACAGGCGGGGTGACGGCTAGTTTTGGTATGTTGGGAGATATCATTATTGCTGAACCCAACGCTTACATTGCATTTGCGGGTAAAAGAGTAATTGAACAAACATTGAATAAGACAGTACCCGAGGATTCACAAGTGGCTGAATATTTATTCCATAAGGGCTTATTCGATCCAATCGTACCACGTAATCCTTTAAAGGGCGTTCTGAGTGAATTATTTCGGCTACATGCCTTCTTTCCTTTGAATCAAACTTAGATTAAGTAGAGCTGTAGAGTAGAGTCTTCATTTTTAATTAATTTAATAATTAATAAAACGGAATAAATTTTTTAAAATTAAAATTATTAAATTATAAGACAAGAGCACAAAATAACTAATAATATGAATAATAAAAGGGTGTATTATCATACATATATTTCGTGTAGAAACGTGTAGAAGGGTGAATAAGTCCGTTTATTTACACATTTTTTTTTTATTCATTTTTTTTTATAGGTATTTAGTAAAAAAAAATTATTAAAACATATACTTATATACTCCTTATTTAGGTATATACTCACTTAAGTATACTTAGTATAATATATAATATAAGTATAATATAATTATTATATATAAAATATCTTTATAACAATATAAGGTTAAAAAAAAATATTAATAGAAAACAATAAATAAAAATAACAGGTACAAATATTAAATCGAGGTACCCATTCAATGATAGCTTTCAACAACTTTCCCTCCATTTTTGTGCCTTTAGTAGGCTTAGTATTTCCGGCAATTGCAATGGTTTCTTTATCTCTTCATGTTCAAAAAAACAAGATTTTTTAGATACTATAGGGACAACTCTTATCCATTTTTTTTTTTTTTTTCAAAACTGACTTTGATCATAACACCCATATCTATTTAGTAGAATATGGTATAACATGTGGCTTCTTTCGAGCCTAAGCTCTTATGTATGTGTAAACATGATATATGGGTAAATGAATTCTAACAATTTTCAAATGGATCGGTATCGGGGAGAATTTCGGAAATGGAAAGTCAATATATCTATATGTGGATATCTATAGGAAATCATATGAAAGAGATGTTATTATTTTAGTTTGGATCTAAGCAATTCGATGAATTTTTCTAAAAGGTTCACATCATAGTAGTGCTGGTTGATGAGAGTTACTTCGGAAACAAAAAAAAGTAAAATAAAATTTATTTTTGTTATTCTTCCAATTCCAATAAAATGCAACTAGGTCTAGTGAGAGTATGAGTTGGCGATCAGAACGTATATGGATAGAACTTATAGCGGGATCTCGAAAAATAAGTAATTTCGGTTGGGCCCTTATTCTTTTTTTAGGTTCATTAGGGTTTGTATTGGTTGGAACCTCCAGTTATTTTGGTAGGAATTTTATATCTTTATTTCCTTCTCAGCAAATAAATTTTTTTCCGCAGGGGATCGTGATGTCTTTCTATGGGATCGCGGGTCTTTTTATTAGCTCCTACTTGTGGTGCACAATTTCGTGGAATGTAGGTAGTGGTTATGATCGATTCGATATAAAAGAGGGCATAGTGTGTATTTTTCGTTGGGGATTTCCTGGAAAAAACCGTCGCATATTTCTGCGATTCCTTATGAAAGATATTCAGTCCATCAGAATAGAAAATAAAGAGGGTCTTTTTGCTCGTCGGATCCTTTATATGGAAATCAGAGGCCAGGGGGCCATTCCCTTGACGCGTACTGATGAGAATTTGACTCCACGAGAAATTGAGCAAAAAGCTGCTGAATTGGCCTATTTCTTGCGCGTACCAATTGAAGTATTTTGAAAAAAGGAACTGAAAAACGAATACTTTGCAAGAGGGAAAAAACTCAAGAACCCTCTTTTTTTTCTATACCATAACTTAACGGAAGTTTGTTCTGAACGCCTATTCGAGCCAAAGTAAACGTATACGAAGCAACCCTAAAACGAAACTTTTTGTGTCCATAATTTTTTTTTTATATTTGCTATTTTATTTAATAGAACGGGAGTTCTTTCGTCTCGAAATCCAACTAATATTATGGGCTCTTTCTTATTCTATTTCTGTATTCTTTCTAGATTCAAGGACTAACCTAACCGCTATACTGCATCACAAATAAAAACCTCGCAATAGATTAATAGATTAATGGGCTCGATGACTTGGGATATAACTTATGCTTGATAGAAATATTAGTATCATATAGAGTCGACGCATGGGATGAGTTCATTAAAACTTCAAAAATTCACAGACGAAAAATGGCAAAAAAGAAAGTATTCATTTCCCTTCTATATCTTGCATTTATAGTATTTTTGCCTTGGTGGATCTCTCTCTCATTTAAAAAAAGTCTGGAATCTTGGATTACTAATTGGTGGAATATTAGGCAATCCGAAATTTTTTTGAATGATATTCAAGAAAAGAGTATTCTAAAAAAATTCATAGACTTAGAGGAACTCCTTCGTTTGGAGGAAATGATAAAGGAATACCCAGAAACGCATTTACAAAAGCTTCGCGTCGAAATCTACAAAGAAACGACCCAATTGATCAAGATGCACAATGAGGATCGTATCCATACAATTTTACACTTCTCGACAAATATAATCTGTTTCGTTATTCTAAGTGGTTATTCTATTCTAGGTAATGAAGAACTTGTTATTCTTAACTCTTGGGTTCAAGAATTCCTATATAACTTAAGCGACACAATAAAAGCTTTTTCTATTCTTTTATTAACTGATTTATGTATAGGATTCCATTCGCCCCACGGTTGGGAATTAATGATTGGCTCTGTCTACAAAGATTTTGGATTTGCTCATAATGATCAAATTATATCCGGTCTTGTTTCTACTTTTCCAGTCATTTTAGATACAATTTTTAAATATTGGATCTTTCGTTATTTAAATCGTGTATCTCCTTCACTTGTAGTGATTTATCATTCAATGAATGACTGAAAAATGATTGAACGACCCAATTATAATATTTGTTACTTTGTCCATAAGCAAAACACTCAAAATTGTACTTATTCTTTCTACCCAGCCAAGGGATCTCTCCAATATTTCAGAAAAATTATTTCAGTAAATAGCAAAATTATAGATAGGGAACTCTACTAGCGACCTACCTAATTTTATTGTAGAAAATTTCGGGATCAATGATTGGACCATGCAAACTAAAAAAACCTTTTCGTCGATAAAGAAAGAGATTACTCGATCCATTTCCCTATCGCTCATGATATATATAATAACTCAGGCACCCATTTCAAATGCCTATCCCATTTTTGCACAGCAGGGTTATGAAAATCCACGAGAAGCAACGGGCCGTATTGTATGTGCCAATTGCCATTTAGCTAATAAACCCGTGGATATCGAGGTTCCACAAGCGGTACTTCCGGATACTGTATTTGAAGCAGTTGTTCGAATTCCCTATGATCTGCAAGTGAAACAAGTTCTTGCTAATGGTAAAAAAGGCGCTTTGAATGTGGGGGCTGTTCTTATTTTACCCGAGGGGTTTGAACTAGCCCCGCCCGATCGTATTTCGCCCGAGATTAAAGAAAAGATAGGAAATCTGTCTTTTCAAAGTTACCGGCCTACTAAAAAAAATATTCTTGTGATAGGTCCTGTTCCTGGTCAGAAATATAGTGAAATCACCTTTCCTATTCTTTCCCCGGACCCCGCTACTAAGAAAGATGTTCACTTCTTAAAATATCCCATATACGTAGGTGGGAACAGAGGAAGGGGTCAGATTTATCCCGACGGGAGCAAGAGTAACAATAATGTTTATAATGCTACAGCAGCAGGTATAGTAAGCAAAATCATACGAAAAGAAAAAGGGGGATACGAAATAACCATAGTGGAGGCATCGGGTGGGCGTCAAGTGGTTGATATTATCCCTCCAGGGCCGGAACTTCTTGTTTCTGAGGGCGAATCCATCAAACTTGATCAACCATTAACGAGTAATCCTAATGTGGGCGGATTTGGTCAGGGGGATGCAGAAGTAGTACTTCAAGATCCATTACGTGTCCAAGGCCTTTTGCTCTTCTTGGCATCTGTTATTTTTGCACAAATCTTTTTGGTTCTTAAAAAGAAACAGTTTGAGAAAGTTCAATTGTCCGAAATGAATTTCTAGATCCGCGAATTTTTCAACATCAAACTCTAAAAAGAAATAAATTGTTGTTGGCAATTATATTATGTAATTGTGTATGATCAAAAAAATTTTGTTTGTTTCTTTTTTCGGATTTCGGGAATTACTTATACTGGTCATGATGTGTATATTGTGAAGAAGACTATTTGATTTTACTTATCTCTTCTTTGTTTTTTCAATCCAAATCGAAGTGATATAGAATGAATCCGTAGTTTTATATTTGAATAGAATAAAAACAAAAGATAAATAAGCGGATAATATAAACCAAAGTATAAATGAAAGGAACAAAGGGTTTAGGGGGGGGGGGGTTGTGCGTCTCCTAGTCTTTGACACAAGAAAAGGGATTTTCCACAACCCTTTCTTGTGTCGAATTAATAATGATTCTTGATCCTATTCGTCAAAAATTCCTATTCGTAGGTTCCATTTTTTTTCGGT